TCTTTCCAAAACGGAAACTTAGGGAAGTGCTTTCCAAACATATGTATAAAAAACAGATTTCATTCCTTCATGTTGACTATAACTAGTTATTTCGGTTTTCTACTCGTCGCTTTAACTATAACCTCAGCTCTATTTATTGGTCTGAGCAAGATACGACTTATTTGAAATGAATTGAATATTGAATGAAGAATTGAGAAAACGAAATCTTTCTCTACCTATCATAGATTCTAGAGTTTTGTACCGCCTCAATTGTAAATTATTGGTCTTTGAGATTTCTATTTATGGGTAAGACGGATTCCTATTTAGAGATAACTATTACCTCTCTTTTTTCCTCTTCGACGAAATAGAAATGATTGAAGTTTTTCTATTTGGAATCGTTTTGGGTCTAATTCCTATTACTTTGGCTGGATTATTTGTAACTGCATATTTACAATACAAACGCGGTGATCGGTTGGGCCTTTGATTCATTAGCATTTCTTTTTTTGACTGACCTCCTCCTTTCTTTTATCCACGGGAGGTCAAGTTCAGATTCCTCTTCAATCATTTCGGTCTCATTTTGGATCCACGAAGAAGGGAACCGCGCTCTGTAGGATTTGAACCTACGACATCGGGTTTTGGAGACCCGTGTTCTGCCGAACTGAACTAAGAGCGCTTTTTTCTCTTTTTATCTTAAAAAAGAAGACAGGGTTCTTTCTTTTTTTAGCCACATATCCTCGTTTTTGATTCATTGAGATCTGTTTGTATTGACAGGGAGTTGCCGTTTGGTCTTTTTTTTTTCTTTTCAAAAATTTGGAATCGACCTGAACGGATCTCTCCTTACTGCTCAGGGGGGGCAGTAATAGGGATGACAGGATTTGAACCCGTGACATTTTGTACCCAAAACAAACGCGCTACCAAGCTGCGCTACATCCCTTTACAATTGTTCTACAGTGTGATTCTAGAGAATCCCTGTATTGTTTTCCATACCCTTCCTCTGTTGATATTGAGATATCTGATTTCGCAAAATCGCTTGACAACAAGCTTCTTTTTTTCTCATACTGAATATCAAAAGGAATCCCTGTAGAGTGGGAAGTGATGGTGGTATCCGCTCCGAGTCCAAAAGGTAAGGTCAGCCGAACAATATCTTTAGAAAACTTCAATTATGTACTAAAATAAAAAATTCCGAGGGAGACTTTTCAATGCGAGATCTAAAAACATATCTCTCCGCCGCGCCGATAATCAGTACGATAGGGTTGGGGGCTTTAGCAGGTATACTTATAGAGATGAATCGTTTTTTTCCGGATGCTCTAACATTCCCCTTTTTTTCATTCTAGTTATTGATATGCGAGGAGTAATTAGAGGAGCGAGTTTAGAATCAAAAAACCACAAGGAAATCGTTAGAAAGGTATGACGAAGGGTAAAGATAAAAGAAGAAGAGTGACTTTGGAATGTACGATTTGTATTCAAAATACAACCAAAAAATCCCCGGGCATTTATAGATATGTGACTCAAAAGAATCCAAAAAATACGAGGGATCTCTTAGAATTGAGAAAATTCTGCCCTATTTGTCAAAAACATACACTCCACCTAGAGTTGACAATTTAAATTGAGTTGTTTAGAATCTAAACAAAGCCGTGGGGTTATGAAAAAAAGGCAGGAAGTCTTTCAAAGGCACCAGGAAAACCTATGCAATAGGAAAACGTGCCACAGATTGATATGCGAATGAATATCCGGAATTCGAGTAGGTAGTTTGAGAATCAAGAAACCACGGGGTCAATATGTCAAAAATGGATATGCGAGGAGTAATGATCAAATCGAGTTTAGCTTTAAAATCAAAAAACCACGAAGTGAATATGCGAAAAGAAAAGAGTTTGATGCGCCGTTTGAACCCAAGACCTATTCGTCCAACTGTCTCGGAACTCGAGAAAGTGAATTTGAAACAAGAGATTTGCAGTCCAAAAAGGACTAGGCCACTAATGTCAACTGCAAGAGTGCCATTTTTGCCGACTAAGCCAAGGCCAATTCCACTTGATCCTGAGCCAAGTCCTCAGCCTCAGCGAATTCCACCTGATCCTGAGCCAAGGCCACCTCACTCGAAACCCAAGAAAGGTCCTTTTCCTTCTTTGAAACTAAAGCGACGTCCTTCGAAACGCAAGCGACGTCCTTCGAAATCCAAGCGGCGGCGTTCGTCCCCGATCAAACCAGGGGATCGAATTGATTTTAGAAACATGAGTTTAATTGTTAGATTTATTAGTCAACAAGGAAAAATCTTATCTAGACGGGTGAATAGAGTTACTTTAAACCAACAACGAAGTCTTACTCTTGAAATAAAAAAAGCTCGTATTTTATCTTTGTTACCTTTTCATGCTACTGATAAACTATTCGAAAGAAAAAGAAGGGAGTTGACCGCCAGAAGAAAGGCCTTTAGAAAAAGAAGAAAAAGAAGCAAAAGAAGCAAAAAATAGGCTTCCTCTTCTATTGAATCCAAATTGAAATCCGAATTTCATTGCCGTGGCGTAAGAAAAAAAATCGGGGAAGAGGCCTTTTTTTTATTGATATTGAGCGCGTTCGCCCATTTTTCTCATATTATCCTCTTTTCTCATCCTAATAGATTTCTACTCTACCTTCCCGGAGTTCATCCTCCACCGAACTCTTTTCATTTCATTAATGAATGGAGTTCGGTGGATTCATCCCAATCTCCTTATTTTAGAATCGCACTGGAAATTATGGAAAGACAATTCCTATTTGAGATAGCTATTTGTGCAAGCATTTTACGATTAAGAAGCAACTGTTCCTTGTGCAGATTAGTTATTAATTGACTATAACTATAAGATACTACATTTTGGCGAATTACTCCATTTATCCGAGTGATCCACAAACGACGAAAATCCCTCTTTTTCTTATCTCTATCACGATGAGCCGAAGCCAAAGCTCTTATTGTCTGTTGAGCAATAAGTCGAGTAAGCCTTGAATGAGCTCCTCGAGCGCCTGATGCAAATAAACGTGTTTTTGCTCTACGTCTCCGAGCTATAGAGCCTCGCTTAATTCTGGTCATTCAATTCAATAAATGAAATTTCGACGAATAACTAATGGTAATGGATTTTTTTTTCAGTTATTCTTTTCCCTTTCCTAGTTTCTTAATAACAAAACGCATTTTTCCTATGTATAAAATCCAAATTCCAATGGCTTTTGCTACGATAACCTTCCCGACCACGATTTTTTCTAGGCATTGCACCTTGATATCAAAAAGGATCTTGATACTAAATACCAAAAAGACCTAGTAATAAAAAAGAGTAAATAGAAAGAAGTCAATAATGAAATAGTGGGTTCCATCGTTTCTATGGTTATTTCTGATTCTTAAACGGTTAGGTCTCCTCTATACACCGGAGCCCCCTCTTTCATTTAATCAATGCTATTGGTAACTTGTACAGTTCACACTCTTCGGCTCTACCTCTAAACTATTCAGTAATAGATCTTTCACAACGAGATCTACCTATACAGTAACGGTATTTAATTACAAAGATTTGCTGGATAGCTGACCCTCTTAGTCCGTTCTTACAAGAATAGAGGTATACTCTTTCTGCTTTTTAAATAGGATTTCCCCCGCTTAATGGGATAAGATTTGCTACCAATGGGGAATTCTTTATCATCTTAAATTCAAAATGAAGGTGATTGGATTTGAACCAATGAAAACCATAAATTTCAGACCCAGTAGAAGAATATGATAGGATCTATTTTCTTAGATAGAAAAAGGAGTTCATTCTCTTTTATTCTCCGGTACTGATCGTTGATACTGGAAAATGATTTTCCGAGTCCATGATCTGAACGAGTCACACATACACCTTACTACATCTTCCTCGGCGCTGAGGACATCCCCTAAGAGCGGGGGTTTTCTTGGTTTTTCTGACTGGCTGTCTTGAGTTTCTAATAAGTTGGTTACTAGTTGGCATGCTAAATCGTATACCTAATGGACTGGTTTAGATCCATCCTAACCGGAAGCTTCTCAATTTCTTCTATTTACTAGATTAATAGAATTGAAAAGGAAATCCGGTAAGAGTTTGGACAAATTTTTTACAAAATTTTTCTTTGTTTCTGTTAGTTAATAGGCGATCTCAATCTCCTGGGGTGTATCAAGAGGTCCTGCCTATTCATTGGTTTCGTCAGGTTCCACTTCCTTTTTTTTATTCTTCATCTTCATCTTCGGAAATAAATACCGCATCAATAATTCCATAAGTTCTCGCTTCTGTTGCTGACATAAAAGTATCCCTTTCCAGGTCTCGAATTACAACCCAAGCAGGTTTGTTTGTTCTCTCGATATAAATTTGCACGACTGTGTCTCGCAAATGTAAGAATATATCCCCTTCCAGCCCAACTTCCGATATCCGGTCGTCAAAATCCAACACACGAGGTTGATGGATCATTACCCTACCGTGAGGGAATGCAGCACGTCGTGTAACGGTTCCTCCGAGCAGGATAAGGGATGCCATCGAAGCGGCTATTCCCAGGCATACTGTCTGTACGTCTGGTCTCACAAAGCCAATAGTATCATAAATAGCCAGCCCGGGAATTAGCAATCCGCCAAGACAGTTTATAAACAAGCTTTGAGTCCAGAAAGGATCTTCTATATTGAGATGTATCATAAGACCCACGATGTTATTTGCGATCTCCTCTTCCAGGTCTTTGCCTAAAAAAATGAGTCTTTGGCGATAAAGGCGATTATATAAGTCAACCCAAGTAGCCTTTTCCTCCATGCTGTCAATTTCTTCCTCTACGGAATCGGGCTCGGGGTCGGGATTGGGATTTAGAAAAGGTACTTTGGGAACACCTACTGGCATAGAAATGAAATGGATTTGATGACTCTAATGTACTTATATGTGGAAGCGCGGTGGTGTCATGTCTTTCTTTCTTCTATTAATAATGAAGACTACAGGCTCTTATCCTATATTTATCCACAGATCTTTCTTATTCAAAAGATCCTTAGAGAATGAATAAAGGAAAATTTGTAGGAAAATGTAGGCCTT